AGAACTTCCTTCTTGTATCATCAAACCGTCACCCATTAATACAACACCGACATTATTTGATTCCAAATTCAGAGCAATGCCTATTGTACCCTCTTCAAATTTGACTAATTCGCCTGCCATTACTTCATCAAGACCATGAATACGAGCAATGCCATCACCCACTTGAAGTACGGTACCTGTATTTACAATCTTGACTTCTCTATTATATTGTTCAATACGTTCGCGAATAATATTATAAATTTCATCAGCTCGAATGGTTGTCATGAGTCTTTCTTAAATAAAATGAATTCTTTTTTGGAAACAAAAAAAAATAATACCTTACCCACAGTAGAAGGACTAGTCGGTTATTTGTTTCATTGCGCCAAACATGCCAATATTAGCGTTGATGGTACGTAAATGTAACTCGTTGCTCAAACAACTATTCAGGGTTCCTAGAGCTCCTTGTAGGGCTTGTTGGAAAACCCGCTGGCGTACTTGATTAATCGCTCTTTGTTGTTCAAAATGAATGGTTTCGTTTTTGTAATTTTCTAATTGTTCTAAAGTTTTATAAGTTGAATTAATCAAATTCAATTTGTCTCGTTCTATTTCAGAATATCCATTCGCTCGAAACTGATCTGCTTCCATTTCTACTTTCCGTAAGCGAGCCCGGGCTTTTTCTAGCTGTTCAACGGCCCTTCCGCGCAGTTCTTCTGAATTTCGAATAGTATTCACGATTCGCAGTTTTCGATTATCTAATAAATCACTTAATGAAAGTAGATTATCTTTCCATTCATTTCAAAACTTTCATGATCCCTTCCCGAACCAAACTTGAATCTTTCGATTCATTTGGCTCTCACGCTCAATTACTTCAATTTTTTTATGGTAAATTTCCATATCTTTTTTGAATGTAATGAACCTATCCTCTACTCTTTGTTCCTATTCGAACAAAATTGGAAATGAATCAATAATCCAAGGCTAGAATTTTTGGAGGACTCTTCTGACCAAACAAAAAATATGTAATTGTCAGCAAAGTTGTTTTTTTTTTTTCAAATCCAAAAAAATTTTCTTATTTGAGATTTCTTTTATAAATAGGTCATCAACTCAGCATTTGGCATTTAAACAAAAATGTAAAAAAAAGAAAAAAGTATGAACCCTTTTCCAATACCAATAAAAGTTTCAAATCTTTTTATCGATATGAGTGTTATATATCGATAAATTTCTAACTATTCCTTGGAAATGGGAAACCATTTCGGTATTAATATAGTGGTAGAAAGAGTACCATGCTGTGGCTGAACTTCAAACGGTTTAGCTTTAACCATGTTAATAGTTCCACGTTATTGGTTGCTAGAGAATCAAAGTATATTTACCAACGAATCACGAAATGCTATGGTTCTTACATATGATTATATGATTTCTTAATTTATTCAGAAGTAATTCGCGAGATCATGCACCTTTCTTTACTAGTTATACCGAAAAGAGGTGCAGCTGGTTGAATCCAGTCTATTCTTGAAATAAACAACTCGCACACACTCCCTTTCCAAAAAAGATCAATACGCCAATCACTACACTTAGATTTATTGGATTTGTTGCTAAAATATCGGTATTAAATCCGAAACTCCCGGCAGATGGCCAGTGACCCGGGGAAACGAAAGAATCGGTTACATTTTTCATATGATCTCCTCTTATAGATAGACTAAAAAATCGAACATTCTTTTTTGTTGTATTACTTGACCTATTTCCTATTTAGAAATCGAAAATAGATTCAAAATCTATTCCATTGCGCAATGTATTTTCTTTTTCAATTGAGATTTCCAATAAGAATCAGACTTATTCGAATAGGATTAGGTACCGGGGTTTCGTGTAAATTGCGAAATACCTCCTTGCACCATTTCCTAAAAAGCAAAGCTTTCGTTGGGCTAAGAAGGGGAAGGAAGAAAGCGAGTCAGTAACACTAATTCCTCATCCTCAAATCAGCCCTTCCCCCCGGTTTTTCTCAACGAATAAGCAATTGTAGGAGCGAAATCCGAAATCTTGGTATAATGCGAAAAGGCAAGCAGGCAAGCCAAAGAAAGAAAAAAATACGTATTTTTTTCGGATTAGGATTAAACAAAAGGATTCGCAAATAAAAGAGCTAATGCTACAACCAATCCATAAATTGTTAAAGCTTCCATAAAAGCCAAACTAAGCAATAAAGTACCGCGTATTTTACCCTCTGCTTCGGGCTGTCTCGCAATACCTTCTACAGCTTGGCCTGCAGCAGTACCTTGACCAACTCCTGGTCCAATAGAAGCAAGCCCTACAGCCAATCCAGCAGCAATAACGGAAGCGGCAGAAATAAGTGGATTCATGATAAGTTCCTCACACAAAAAAAAAGAAATGGTTAATGATACAATCAACGAAAAAATTTTGACTGAATTATTCCATCGACTAAGATTCAGCCAGTCGAAGTCAGTAAGAACTCCGAATTGAAATAAAAATATTCCATCAGATCATCAGAAAGGGTTTCTCCTTTTTAGTTCCT